AATCATTCCCTGAAAGGATCCTATCTTTCTTTTGCTTTCTTTCCCGTTACTTATCTTTTTTCTATTTTTTTTTTTTTTTTATTATAGATGATTGGAATGAACAATTTCGAAATCTAAATGATGAATCAAAAGATTCTATGGTATGGAATTATGAAAGATGGAAAGATCCTTTTGATCGAATCATATCATTCCATTATATTGACAATTTCAAAAAACTGTTCATACTATGAACGTAGTATAATGGCGGTCGGGCAAGTATGCCCCCATCGTCTAGTGGTTCAGGACATCTCTCTTTCAAGGAGGCAGCGGGGATTCGACTTCCCCTGGGGGTAGGGTACTACGAAAGGAAGTTGATCATGGATTATCAATAAAGACTCCAATTTATTCTTCCTGGGTCGATGCCCGAGCGGTTAATGGGGACGGACTGTAAATTCGTTGGCAATATGTCTACGCTGGTTCAAATCCAGCTCGGCCCAATAATTTAATTTGCCGATCCACCATGAAATGATATAACCCATTTGTTGTTTTCCGGAAATGACTGATGTGTTCTGATACGGAAGAATCAAAATATGATAGATACATCCCTAACGCTATTTTTTTTCCGTATAAAGCTAAGGAAATGATTAATTTAAAGTTAAAGTAAATAAAAAAGAGTCTTTTTTATTTTCTTTATTTTCATTGATTCATTTTTCAATCGATTTAGCAATAACGAACGGATTACGAGTAATCCGTGTCGATCTCGATAAAATGCATATCTATATAATATCTATATAGATATCAATATATAAATATATAAATAATAGATATAGATATGAATATATAAATAAGTCCGCCTCTGTCAGTTACAGCACAACGGTTCGAATCTAAAATAGAAAGGGAAATGGTTTGAATGAAATCGTAAGAATATGTATGCTGTACGCTTTTTTGCCTGGGATTGTAGTTCAATTGGTCAGAGCACCGCCCTGTCAAGGCGGAAGCTGCGGGTTCGAGCCCCGTCAGTCCCGATCGATACAAATCCAATAAAAAAAGACATCAATTCATTTCGTGTGTGAAAGGGAATAAAAATAACAAAATATCATTCCTAACAGGGATTCCTCTTTTTTTTTTTTATTTCTTCGTCGGAACCTTTACCTTAAACTAAAAAAAAAAAGAAAAAAGGAAAAGGAATTTTGGATTGCATCAGAAATATCATTTTTTAATTTGGTATGGATAAAAGATCTTCCTATGTTATACTATTTAATTCTCGACGATGAATTTATTTGATAGCTCAGATATTGTTATTCGTGATATTGATCCGATTTGATATCATTAAGATGTAATTTATACCATTGAATTTACCGACGAAAGATTTATCATCTCTATGGGATTAAATCCCGAATTATTTATTGAAAATTAAAGAGAAATAAAACATAGAGATTATGGAAGTAAATATTCTCGCATTTATTGCTACTGCACTGTTCATTCTAGTTCCTACTGCTTTTTTACTTATAATTTACGTAAAAACGGTAAGTCAAAGTGACTAATTTTACTTAAACAACATGACTTCTTAATTCTTATCAATACAATGATTGAATAAAAAAAAATGAAAAAGGATTTCAATTTAGGGTCTTAGTCTTAAATGAAATGATCGGACTACAATCAGCGGAATTCTATGAAATCCGGATAGTATGGTAGAAAGAAATCAAATCTATTTCTTTCTACTATACTATCTATCTATTATTGTAGTATATTAAAGTTTTACTCTAGAAAAATAGAGGTTTAATATGGATCAATCTACAATATGTATCTTGATATTCATATCTATCTTCATATATAGAATCTCAATTACATATATGTAATGTACATAGCATAGCGTCCCAATTTTGTTCTTTGTTTCATCTATTTGATTTGTATTGGTTCCAATCAATCTGAAATAATCAAAAAGCAACTCTTATTCTTCCGATTCTAATTTTTATATTTCTTATTATTTTCACAATCCCGGTATTATATCATATTAAAAAAAAAAAAGAAAAGGAGGGGACAAAAAGAATAAAGTAGGAGTGGGGGGTTACGCGATTCCTCATTTTCCATATATAACTTTGGTAAGAGCCAGTTCATCGAAATAGAAATCTTAATAAGAATTCGGGGAGTAAATTTCCTATTATTTGTATTCCCTTGACTTTCAAAATACGAACATGGGAATAATTCAAATATTTGTTTGATTGAAAGAGTATTTTCTATTTCTATATTATCCATAGAATACATTACACTACTAGAATACAATAGAATTCCGAAATGCAGATATATTTGAATTTAATTAATTAGTATTAATTAAATACTAAAAATGAAATTAGCATTAATTAAATACTTAAAATTAAATACTTAAATTCAATAGTTAAAAAATTGAAGAACCCAGTTATAAAAAAAAACAATTGATACTTTGATCCCTTAACTCAATAAGTAGTACCCTTAGAGTCCACTTCTCCCCCATACTACGAGGGAAAGGGAAAATGAAAAAACTACCATTAAAGCAGCCCAAGCAAGACTTACTATATCCATGTAAATTTTGTCTCCTATCTCTATCAATATGAAGAAATTTTTTCATTATTGTTCACTAATTTTTCTTGTATTTTTTTATTTTTTTGTATTATTCACTAATAATACTATAATATATAATAATAGTGGAAACTATAATATATAATAATAGTGGAATCGCTGGTACAGAGTCAAAAAAGGGATTCTGGGCTAACACCATTGACAAAACAATCCAATAAATCCAATTAGAACATCTAAGAAGTTCTAATTGGATTTCTAGTAGAATGGCAAAACATTAAGCATAAACAAAATATCCGGAGACATCTTTGGAAGTAGTGAAGTAGTAAGGGAATGAATATTACTAACAGGTAGGAATAATAAGACCTATGTTTTATTTTGTTTCCCCCATTAAGTAATTTCATTAAGTAAGTAATTTCATTATCATTAAGTAAAAAGTAAAAAAATGTAGAATCAAGACAGATTACTTTACATACTCATATTCTTATTTCCATCTCTTATTTCCATTTGATCTAATCCTTACCGTCTCCCGGTTCGTTCTCTAAAACAATCGGAAGACAGCCTATTCAATTCTTTGACTATAAAATTCTTTGACTAGACAGACGAAAAGAAAGATTTTATTTTATATTCTAATGGAAATAGAATATAAATAATAATAATGAATTTTTTTAGAAAAAAAAATATATTATATTAAATCAAGAACATTAATTAATAAAAATAAGTAAGAATATTCAAAAAAAAATATGAAAATAGAACTATTTAAATAAAAACTATTTAATTTTAATAAAATTTATATAAAAAAAGAAAGCCAATTAGCTATTTAATCTAACTAATCTAACTAATATTGAATAAATGGGGAAGCGCTCATATACTTTACATGAGTCTGTATACAAGGTTTTTCTTCCGCCCCTTCCCCAACTAAAAATGGAATTAGATTCCTTGTCCGACCTATCCCTATCCAATCTAATTCAAGACCCAGTCAGTAGACGGACACTACATTAGTAGTGGAATGAAAAGACTATCATTTCAAGATTTATTGATTCCTTTTCACTACTAGAATCTTTCTTTGAATCCGAGACGAAAAGATTTACAGCATTTTAGAGAACAAGCCTCCCGATGCTTAGAATTTAGAATCAAAAAAGTCTCAAGAGTCCTTTTCCCCGCTTGCTTCTGCTGGAAAAAAACGAAAGTTTTCTATCAACAAAACGGAATACACTATTTCAATTCTCTTGTCGATCAGGCGACACCCGGATTTGAACTGGGGAAAAAGGATTTGCAGTCCCCCGCCTTACCACTCGGCCATGCCGCCAAAACGCTATAAAAAAATATATGAGAATACCCCCCCCCCAAAAAAAAGGGGTTCTAAACTTATTTTTTTTTTTTTACGTGTTTGTATCTTAAATTCCGTTTTCTTTAATCCCATTCCATTCTTCAAAGAGCTCCTCTGCCCTTTTCTATTGAAAAAACAAACGTACACCTTCAGTCACAAAAGCAAAAATTTCGGGACAAATCGGAACCGTTAACTATTAATTGCTGAACGATTCTTGAATTTGAATCTAAAACGGTTTTTTCTTAATGAGATAAGAAAATCGAAATTGATACATAACCAATCAATATTGCTTTTTTTATTGAAAAAAAAAATCCTTCTACATTTCCATTATAACAGCAACTGTCAATATGTGTAAACCCTAGAACATAAGTTTGAATTGTTACACAGATATTATCTAATCGGGTATCTTATCCGTATATAATACCTATACTAAAGAAAGGGAATTTTGAAGAAATTCTCGTGCTTCCTTTTTTTTTTTACAATTTTTCATTAAATAGATTGAATAGAAAATATAAAATTAACACGGCATGTGCTGTCCCGAACGAATAGGACTACAATAAAGTAAGAGACATATAGTTATCTATATGGATATATATAGTGGAGTTAGATCTGCGCATGTTTAATAAATACAAGCCTTATTACTTACGCACTCCAATCGTATTCTCAAATTCTAAAAAAAATGGGTAAAAATATCTCTCTTCTCTGCGAATTCGAATTCTTTTTTGAATAATGGAAAGGGTTAAGTGCTAAAAAAATCCATTCTATATTGTTTCTGATTATTAGATCTTTATCTCATCGAGCAGAGCAAATCCCGAATTCATTTTTTTTTTCTGGTATCCAATCGAATTGGAATATGTAATATCATAATAATGGTAGAAAAGGAATCCTTTTTTTTTTGATATTCCTAAAAAAAAAAACCCGAAGTTCTAGGTAGAATTTTTCAATTCGTTTCTATTTTTCTTATATTCTAATTTCGATTCTATCTGTTTGTTTTGTTGCAAATTCCAATTTTAGTATAAAATTTTATTTTATTTATTCCTCTTTTCATAATAGGTATTTCATACACGGAGTTAGGTAAAATTTCATGTGATTCAGTAAAAAGAACAGAAATTCCATTATTGCTAAATCTATTCATGTG